ATTACCTTCATTGATAATAGCTAAAAATATGGGCCGTATGTTATTATTCCAATTTCCTGAATGGTACGAGGATTTGAAGGAATGGAATCGAGAAATGCACATTAAGTGCACCTATAATGGTGTTCAATTATCAGAAACAGAATTTCCAAAAGATTGGTTAACAGACGGAATTCAGATAAAGATTTTATTTCCTTTTTGTCTGAAACCTTGGCGAAGACAAAGATCTAAGGTACGATCTCATTATATGGATTCAATGAAAAAACAAGTAAAAAAAGACAATTTTTCTTTTTTAACAGTATGGGGAATGGAAGCGGAACTTCCCTTTGGTTCTCCCCGAAAACGACTTTCTTTTTTTGAACCCATTTTTAAAGAACTCGAAAGAAAAATTAGAAAGTTAAAAAAACAATTTTTTCTCGTTCTAAGGGTCTTAAAGGAAAGAGGAAAATGGTCTCTACAAATTTCAAAAGAAAAAAAAGGATGGGTCATCAAAACGGTTCTTGTTATAAAGCGAATAATGAAAGAACTTGAAAAAGTAAATCCGATTTTTTCATTTGAATTGAAGAAGGTGAAAGTATATAAACCAAATAAAAATGGAAAAGATTCAAAAATAAATAATAAAATTAACCATGAATGGACCATACCAATTCGATCTATGAATTGGACAAATTATTCACTCATAGAAAAAAAAATGAAAGATCTTTATGATAGGATAATCACAACCAAGAATCAAATAGAACAAATCACAAAAGACAATAAAAAAACAGTTTTAACCTATGATGATAAAAGAAAAGGATCAGAATCACAGAAATCTAGTTGGCAGATATTAAAAAGAAACAATATACGATTAATACGTAAATCACATTTTTTTATAAAATTTTTCATTGAAAAAATATACATGGATATCTTGCTATGTACCATAAACATTCCCAGAATCAATATACAACTTTTTTTTGAATCAACAAAAAAAATTATCAATAAATACACTTACAACCATGAAACAAATCAAGAAAAAATTGATGAAATAAATCCAAATAGAATGAACTTTATTTCCACTATAAAAAAGTGGGTTTCAAATACTAATATTAGTAATAAAAATTTAAATAGTTATACTTGCTTGTCCCAAGCATATGTATTTTACAAATTATCACAAACCCAATTACTTAACAAGTATAACTTGAAATATATATTTCAAGATCATGAAACCCATTATTATCTTAGGGATGAAATAAAGGATTATTGTATAACACGAGGACTATTTGATTACAAATCAAGGCATAATAAAATTCAAAAGTCTGGAATGAATAACTGGAAAAACTGGTTAAAGGGTTTTTATCAATACAATTTTTCCCGGATCAAATGGTCTCGATTAGTCCCGAAAAAATGGCGAAATAGAGTCAATCAACTTCGTATGATTAAAAATAAAGACTCAATGAAATTTAATTCATATGAAAACAAAAAAGACCAATTAAGTCATTATGTAAAAGAAGATTATTTCGTAACGGTTTCGTTCACAAAAAAAAAAAAAAAATTGGTTAAAAAACACTACAGATATGATCTTTTATCACATAAATATATGAATTATGAATATATTAATTATGGGGATAAGAAAAACTCCTATTTTTATGGATCAACAGTACAAGTAAAGGAGAACCGGGAGATTCCATATCTATATAATTTCAATACATCGAAACCTGACGCATTTTATCTATTGGTAAGTACAACTATTAGTGATTATCTAGAGGAAAGATATCCTATTGATACGAATATAAATCGGGATAGAAAATATTTTGATTGTAAAATTCTCCATTTTTGTCTTATAAAAAATATTGATATCGAGACTTGGACCAATGCACATATTGGTATCAAGATTAATAAAAATACTAAGACTCAAACTAATAAGTATAAAAACAAAATGAAAAAGAAAGATATTTCGTTTCATAAAGAAATCAACTTATACAAGAAAAAAAAAAACTTTTTTGATTGGATGGGAATGAATCAAAAAAGGTTATATCATAATCCTACCATAGCAAAACTAAAATCTTGGTTCTTACCAGAATTTGTGCTACTTTTTGAAACATATAAAATTAAACCATGGATTATACCAATCCAATTTCTTCTTTTAGATTTTCATAAAAATGAAAAGATTAGTCAATATGAAAACATCAACATAAAAAAAAAAAAAAACCTTCCCATATTATCTAATCAAAAAGACTATATTGATTTAGAAAATTCTAACCAAGAAAAAAACAAACAACAATATCCAAAATATCTTGGATATGATCTAGGAAAACAAAACGAAAAAAAAGATGTTGAAGATAATTACGCGGGATCAGACATTAAAAAACGTAGAAATAAAAAAGAATCTAAGAAGATCAAGGAAGCAGAACTAGATTTATTACTAAAAAAATATTTCCTTTTTCAATTAAGATGGGATGATTCTTTGAGTCAAAGAATGATCAATAATATTAAGGTATATTGTCTCTTACTTAGATTGACAAATGCAAAGCAAATTGCTATATCCTCTATTCAAAGAGGAGAAATGTGTCTGGATGTAATGCTGATTCAAAAGGATCTTGTTCTTACAGAATTGATAAAAAGAGGAATATTAATTATCGAACCAGTTCGTTTATCTATAAAAAGGGATGGGCAATTTATTATCTATCAAACCATAAGTATTTCATTAGTTGATAAAGGTAAAGATAAAGTTAAAACTAATAAAAAATTCATAAAAAAACGAAATGTTGATAAGAATAATTTAGACAAATCCATTGCACAACATAGCGATATGCCTGTGAATGAAGAAAAAAATAATAATTCTAATTTTCTTGTTCCTGAACATATTCTATCTCATCGACGTCGGAGAGAGTTGAGAATTCTAATTTGTTTCAATTTCTGGAATTGGAATGATATAGATAAAACTCCACAATTTTGCAACGAAAACAAAATAATAAACTGTGGACAATTTTTTAATGAGGACAAGCATCTTAATAGAGATGCAAACAACTTTATTAAATTAAAATTATTTCTTTGGCCTAATTACCGATTAGAGGATTTAGCTTGTATGAATCGTTACTGGTTTGATACCCATAACAGCAGTTGTTTTAGTATGTCAAGGATATATATGTATCCCCAATCCAGAATAAGTTAATAAACTAATATTATATTTCCTATATATCACCTGACATAACATATTTGATAGATGGCGAAAGATGTACATATGCATATGTTATGTTACATTTTAGTACCTGATATTGATTTATTTTTAGATTTTGGAATAATAAATTAGTAGAATCTTTATTAAGTAAAAAAAAAATCACTCTCTTGCGTGACTGATTATATTTTATTCTATCGAAATCCCATTTTTTTTTTTTTTTTTAACATAAAATGGGATTTCGATAGAATAAAAAAGTATGAATAAATCTAAACTTTTGTTTATATCAGATTAAAATGACTGACATAATCATAACATAATATAATAATAATTATTATTTTTCCTGATCGGTAAAATCTAAAAAAAAAAAATAATAATAATAAAGTATAGAAGAATTTTTTTATGGTCAAAAATTCATTTATTTCAGTTATTCTGCAAGACAAAAAAGAAGAAAACAAAGGGTCTGTTGAATTTCAAGTATTCAGTTTCACCAATAAAATACGGAGACTCACCTCGCATTTGGAATTACACAAAAAAGATTTTTTATCTCAAAGAGGTCTACGAAAAATTCTGGGAAAACGTCAACGGCTGTTGGCTTATTTGTCAAAGAAAAATAGAGTAAGTTATAAAAAATTAATTAGTCAGTTAGATATTCGGGAGCTAAAAACTCGTTAATTTGAGGATTCATTTGAAATTTTTTTTTAGGTTTTTATTTTTATAAATCTCGTTTTGAGAAATTCATGGAATAATGAATTAGGAAAGAAAAGATATGACTGTACCGGCTACAAGAAAAGATCTCATGATAGTCAATATGGGCCCTCATCACCCATCGATGCATGGTGTTCTTAGACTTATTATAACTCTCGACGGTGAAGATGTTATTGACTGTGACCCCGTATTGGGCTATTTACACAGAGGGATGGAAAAAATAGCGGAAAACCGAACAATTATACAATATCTTCCTTATGTAACACGTTGGGATTATTTAGCTACTATGTTCACCGAAGCAATAACAGTAAATGCACCAGAACAATTGGGAAATGTTCAAGTACCCCAAAGGGCCAGCTATATCAGAGTAATTATGCTAGAGCTGAGTCGTGTAGCTTCGCATTTGTTATGGCTTGGGCCTTTTATGGCGGATATCGGTGCGCAGACTCCCTTTTTCTATATTTTCAGAGAGAGAGAATTGCTATATGATCTATTCGAAGCTGCCACAGGTATGCGAATGATGCATAATTATTTCCGCATCGGAGGAATAGCTGCTGATCTACCTCATGGTTGGATAGATAAATGTTTAGATTTCTGCGATTATTTTTTAACGAGTGTTGTTGAATATGAAAAACTTATTACGCGGAATCCCATTTTTTTGGAACGAGTTGAAGGAGTGGGCATTATTGGTGTAGAAGAAGCAATAAATTGGGGCTTATCAGGACCCATGTTACGAGCTTCTGGGATCCAATGGGATCTTCGTAAAGTTGATCATTATGAATGTTACAATGAATTCGATTGGGAAGTCCAATGGCAAAAAGAAGGGGATTCATTAGCTCGTTATTTAGTACGAATTGGCGAAATGAGGGAATCCATAAAAATTATTCAACAGGCTTTAGAAGGAATTCCCGGAGGACCCTATGAGAATTTAGAAATTCGGCGCTTAGATAGAGCAAGGAATTCCGAATGGAATGATTTTGAATATAGATTCATTAGTAAAAAACCTTCGCCTAATTTTGAATTGTCGAAACAAGAACTTTATGTAAGAGTAGAAGCCCCAAAGGGAGAATTAGGAATTTATTTGATAGGAGATAATAGTGTTTTCCCCTGGAGATGGAAAATTCGTCCGCCCGGTTTTATCAATTTGCAAATTCTTCCTCAGCTAATTAAAAGAATGAAATTGGCTGATATCATGACAATACTAGGTAGTATAGATATCATTATGGGAGAAGTTGACCGTTGAAATGATAATTGGGACAACAGAAACACAAACTATCAATTCTTTTTCTAAATCAGAATCCTTAAAAGAAGTCTATGGACTCATATGGCTATTTATCCCTGCTTTGACCCTTATATTGGGAATCATAATAGGAGTGCTAGTAATTGTATGGTTAGAAAGAGAAATATCCGCAGCGATACAACAACGTATTGGACCCGAATATGCCGGCCCGTTGGGAATTCTTCAAGCTCTAGCAGACGGGACTAAATTACTTTTTAAAGAGGACCTCCTACCATCTAGAGGAGATATTCGTTTGTTTAGTATCGGACCGTCTATAGCAGTCATATCAATTGTATTAAGTTATTTAATAATTCCTTTTGGGTATCGACTTGTTTTAGCTGATCTCAGTATAGGTGTTTTTTTATGGATCTCGATTTCAAGTATTGCTCCTATTGGGCTTCTTATATCAGGATATGTATCGAATAATAAATACTCTTTTTTAGGTGGCTTGCGAGCTGCGGCTCAATCTATTAGTTATGAAATACCATTAACTCTATGTGTGTTATCAATATCTCTACGTGTGATTCGTTAGAACATGAACTTTGACCTCAAAATGAAATAAAGGAAAGAGGAATTAATGTATTGGATAGATATAGATATTTTTATTTTTTTATTCATCAGAGTTATTCAGGTCGATGAGTTAAACCAGATAGTTATATGAGTAAAATAAAACAGCTTATCAATGTGTAGTAAAAAGAGAAAATCTCATTCCCTATATACAAGAATAAAGCAGAAGTAAACATTAAGGAGTATAAACTCTTTATCCCAAGATTGAGATTCTTTAATTAGTCATCATATCTTGAAGCGGGTACAAAAGATCAACTGTATGGGATTACTGTCTTGTATGTATTACCATACAGGAGATCAATCAAAAATCAGTGGACGGTTAGGAACACCAAGGTACACAAAGGATTAGTAATAGAGATAATGTAAGGTATCAAAAAAGAGGTATTTCCACATAAAACGAATCATAAGATGATAGGGGCTTTAAGTTGGTAGAAATGATCAAGCAGTACTTCCCCACGATTCCGATCTAGAGTATGCTCCTAGTCACTGATTAAAGAAATAACTATCAAGAACGAATTAATCCTTTATTCTCAGGAATACCTCTTATGAGAAAGAAGAACAGGAACAAAAGAAATAGAATATAAAAAAGATCTTTATTTATTTTTTCCTAACATCTATACCAATATATATGTATATATGAAATTCATATTCTTTATGATTCAGTAAAGAATGTCTAATTCTTTTTATCTCTTGATATAACGAGTATTTTATTGAAAGATTAAGTTATTACCGAAGATTTAATTATAAGGGATGAGATCAATTCGGAAGCGCCCTTTTTTTGTTATTCTAGCAGACAGAATTCCATTGGTCTAATTTTTGGGACTCTACACGGTATTTTTATTCTATCTACCCCACCCCACAAAGATACCTATAATAATACCGAACCAGTCCTTACATTTATTTGTACGCGGCCATAGAGGAGCCGTATGAAGCTTAGGCCTCATGTACGGTTTTGGAATAGCGGTGAGAACAGTTATGTTATTATCGACTATGATTATCGAACAGTTCAAGTACAGTTGATATAGTTGAGGCGCAGTCAAAATATGGTTTTTGGGGGTGGAATATGTGGCGTCAACCTATAGGGTTTATCGTTTTTATAATTTCTTCTCTAGCAGAATGCGAGAGATTACCTTTTGATTTACCAGAAGCAGAAGAAGAATTAGTAGCAGGTTATCAAACCGAATATTCTGGTATCAAATATGGTTTATTTTATATTGCTTCTTATCTAAATCTCTTAGTTTCTTCATTATTTGTAACAGTTCTTTATTTAGGTGGGTGGAATTTATCTATTCCATACATATCTGTTCCTGAACTTTTCGGAATAAATCAAATTGCTAGAGTCTTTGGAATGACAATTGGTATCTTTATTACATTAGCTAAAGCTTATTTGTTTCTTTTTATATCTATCACAACAAGATGGACTTTACCCAGGATGAGAATGGACCAACTATTAAATCTTGGATGGAAATTTCTTTTACCTATTTCTCTAGGTAATTTATTATTGACAACGTCTTCCCAACTTGTTTCACTATAAATAACACAATACGATAATGGTATTCTAGACTCATAACCTCTCTTAAACAAGAGAAAGAAACATCAACTTATTCGTGGATATCTACAATATGTTTCCTATGGTGACTGGGTTCATGAATTATGGTCAACAAACAATACGAGCCGCAAGGTATATTGGTCAAAGTTTCATAATTACCTTATCCCATGCAAATCGTTTACCTGTAACTATTCAGTATCCTTATGAAAAGTCGATCACATCAGAACGTTTCCGTGGTCGAATCCACTTTGAATTTGATAAATGTATTGCTTGTGAAGTATGTGTTCGTGTGTGTCCCATAGATCTACCTGTTGTTGATTGGAGATTTGAAGGAGATATTAAAAATAAAATATTGATTAACTATAGTATAGATTTTGGTGTCTGTATATTTTGTGGTAACTGTGTCGAATATTGTCCCACTAACTGTTTATCAATGACTGAAGAATATGAACTTTCTACTTATGATCGTCACGAATTGAATTATAATCAAATCGCTTTAGGTCGGTTACCAATGTCAGTAATTGGAGACTACACAATTCAAACAGTTATGAATTCGACTCAAATAAAAATAGACAAAGATAAATATCTTGATTCAAGAACAATTACCAATTAGTAAGATTTTATTTTTCTATTTTGATAGAAAGGATCCAAGCTTCTTTATTTATTTTTTTTAGTCAATGTAACGAAAAGTAAAACGATAACTATTGATTGTTGAGAATAGCGGGTTTATTTAATATTTTTCGTTTTGATTTGGAAATATAAGATTCCAACTCTTCTTTATCTTCTGAATAAATTAAAATGAAAAAGTTGAGTTGGCCCAATAACTTTATCTACATTAATCTATATTACAATCTATACTGCATTACTACATTAAGATTTTATTTAGGAACGGTATCATAGACAATTAAAAAAATGGGCTAATTTTTACTTCCTGGACTATTCAGTAAGGTCATGAAATCTTTACGATTTATTTATTTATTTTCTTATTTCATACATAATGGATTTACCTGGATCAATACATAATATTGTTGTAGTATTTCTGGGATCAGTTCTTATATTTGGGGGCCTGGGAGTAGTATTATTTACCAATCCAATTTATTCTGCCTTTTCGTTGGGATTGGTTCTTGTTTGTATATCCTTATTCTATATTCTATCGAATTCTTATTTTATAGCTGCTGCACAACTTCTTATTTATGTGGGAGCCATAAATGTCTTAATCATATTTGCTGTAATGTTCATAAATGGCTCAGAATATTCCAATGTTTCCCACCTTTGGACCCTTGGAGATGCGGTTACTTCACTGGTTTGTACAAGTATTTTTTTTTCACTAATTATTACTATCCCGGATACGTCATGGTACGGAATTCTTTGGACTACAAGATCAAACCAGATTCTAGAACAGGACCTAATAAGTTATGTTCAACAAATTGGGATTCATTTATCAACAGATTTTTATCTTCCATTTGAACTCATTTCTATAATTCTTTTAGTTTCTTTAATAGGTGCAATTACTATGGCTCGTCAATCATAAATACTTATGATTTAAAAAATTTTTAGAATTATAAATTTGAAATAAAATAAAAAAGGTGTAAAGGTTTAAGGTTTTTAGTTAAATCTATTGCCAATACCTTCTATTGTTCTGTAATATTTTGTTCTATTCTAGTCAATGAAATCAGTTGAATTGTTATTCATATTTAAATGAATCTAAATTGATGAGGAGTTAGTCAATGATGTTCGAACATGTACTTTTTTTGAGTGTCTATTTATTTTCTATCGGTATCTATGGATTAATCACAAGTCGAAACATGGTTAGAGCACTTATGTGTCTTGAGCTTATACTAAATTCAGTTAATATCAATCTCGTAACATTTTCTGATTTATTTGATAGTCGCCAATTAAAAGGAGACATTTTCTCAATTTTTGTTATAGCTATTGCAGCGACTGAAGCTGCTATTGGATTAGCTATTGTTTCATCGATCCATCATAACAAAAAATCAACTCGTATCAATCAAGCAAATTTGTTGAATAATTAAATTAGTCGTAATCATTCATTATGTAATCATTGATTTTCATTATATAAATTATATAATAATAAAATAATAATTTATATTAATTTGTTAGATTTATTCGAATTTAAAATAGAATTAAAATTCCATTAATATTAATTAAATATTGTATTATTTGTTGACCAATTTGAATTCAGATGTGCGACTTGTATTGTATGACTGTGGTTGTTGAAAGAGAAATCAAAGTATCTTGGCACTTTTTCATGAACAAATTTAGAAATATATTGATTCTTAAAAAAATTAATAAATCATTGATTCATCTGGTGTCTACAATATAAACATATAATTAATTTACTACCATTTATTTTTACCATACCAGATCGAAAATTTTTTATGTTCAAAACGGGAATTTATAGATTTAATGTCACATTCAGTAAAAATTTATGATACATGTATAGGGTGTACTCAATGTGTGCGCGCCTGCCCCACAGATGTATTGGAAATGATACCTTGGGACGGATGTAAAGCTAAACAAATTGCTTCCGCACCAAGAACCGAGGATTGTGTAGGTTGTAAGAGATGTGAATCCGCTTGCCCGACAGACTTTTTGAGTGTCCGTGTTTATTTATGGCATGAAACAACTCGCAGCATGGGTCTATCTTATTAATTGATACGTTACAAAAACTCCACTTGAATCATTGGATTCCTCATTTACCGACAAAAGCCCGTACTCGATAAAATAAATATATTATTCCGAGCACGGGCTTTTCTGGTCAAAGCGTATCTTGTCTTTATCACGAGTCATTTTCCTTGGTTTTGGTTAACAATACTTGTTGTTTTGCCTATATTCGCGGGTTCTTCCATTTTTTTTCTTCCCCATAAGGGGAATAAGGTGTTTCGATGGTATACTATATGTATATGCTTATTAGAACTCCTTTTAACGACCTATGCATTCTGTTATCATTTCCAATTGGACGATCCCTTAATCCAATTGGAAGAAGATTGGAAATGGATAAATATTTTGGATTTTCACTGGAGACTGGGAATCGATGGGCTTTCCGTGGGACCCATTTTACTGACAGGATTTATTACTACTTTAGCTACTTTAGCGGCTTGGCCAGTTACTCGAAATTCACGATTATTCCATTTCTTTATGTTAGCAATGTACAGTGGTCAAATAGGATCATTTTCTTCTCGAGACCTTTTACTTTTTTTTATCATGTGGGAGTTAGAATTAATTCCTGTTTACTTACTTTTATCCATGTGGGGAGGAAAGAAGCGCTTATACTCGGCTACAAAGTTCATTTTGTACACTGCGGGGGGTTCTATTTTTCTATTAATAGGAGTTCTAGGTATGGGTTTATATGGCTCCACTGAACCCACATTAGATTTTGAAAGACTTGCTAATCAATCATATCCTATGGCATTGGAAATAATATTCTATTTTGGCTTCCTTATTGTTTATGCTGTCAAATCGCCGATCATACCCCTACATACATGGTTACCAGATACCCATGGAGAAGCACATTACAGTACATGTATGCTTCTTGCCGGAATTTTATTAAAAATGGGAGCATATGGATTGATTCGGATCAATATGGAATTATTACCCCGTGCTCATTCCATATTTTCTCCGTGGTTGGTGATAGTGGGAACAATACAAATAATCTATGCGGCTTTAACCTCTTTTGGTCAACGCAATTTAAAAAAGAGAATAGCCTATTCCTCTGTATCTCACATGGGTTTCACAATTATAGGAATTGGTTCTATAACCAACATGGGACTAAATGGAGCCATTCTACAAATACTTTCTCATGGATTTATTGGTGCTGCACTTTTTTTCTTGGCAGGAACCTGTTGTGATCGAATACCTCTTGTTTCTCTCGACGAAATGGGGGGGATAGCTGTCCCGATGCCGAAAATATTTACAATGTTCAGTAGCTTTTCGATGGCCTCTCTTGCATTGCCAGGGATTAGTGGTTTTGTTGCAGAATTAGTAGTATTTTTTGGAATAATTACCAGCTCAAAATATCTTTTAATTCCAAAAGTACTAATTACTTTTGGAATGGCAATTGGAATGATATTAACTCCTATTTATTTATTATCTATGTTACGTCAGATGTTCTACGGATACAAGTTATTCAATGTTCCAAATTCTAATTTTGTGGATTCTGGACCACGAGAACTTTTTGTTTCGATCTGTCTCTTTTTACCAATAATAGGTATTGGTATTTATCCCGATTTCGTTCTCTTACTATCAGTTGACAAGGTACAAGCTATCTTATCTAATTATTTTTTATAGATATAGTTTTTATTAATGAGACGGCAAGTCTTATAATTCTGTAAAATAAAATGAATTAGAGTTGTAATGAGATGTATCTCGAGTTTTTGCGAATCATTTGACTCCCGAAATAAAATGATTCGCAAAAACTCGAGATACATATGAGATGATGTTCTTATGTTATGTATCGTTTATTCAATTAGATGTTAATGTGAATGAACCATAACTATGTAAACCTATTCCTAATAGATTGATCCCAAAATAACATATCCAAATTATAAGAAATCCTATAGAAGCCGCAAGTGCCGAATGTGTATCTTGTAAACTTTTATTTGTTCTAGTATGTGAATAAATCGCGAATATGATCCAAGTAATAAATGCCCAAGTTTCCTTAGGGTCCCAATTCCAATAAGATCCCCAAGCCTCATTAGCCCATACTGCTCCAGAAAGAATGCCTATGGTTAAAAAGGTAAAGCCTAAACTAATGACACGATAACTCCAATAATCTAAACGCTGAGTCAATTGATATTTGTAATAATTTCGAAATGAAATAAAAGAAGTGTTTTTAAAAACACTTCTTTTATCATTCAAATATTCGACTTCGCCAACGATAAATGATTTAATTACTAAATTCTTGCTTTTAAAAAACATATCAATGTTTTTTCGAAATGTAACGACTAAAAGAGCGACTGATAATAATGATCCACATAAAAGAGCTGCATAGCTTAATAGCATCATACTTACGTGCATCATTAACCACTGAGATTGTAGAGCGGGTACTAATATAGCGGATTGATGCATTTCGGTTGAAAGACCCGACGTGGCGAAACCTTGGGTAAAAATAGCACTTGGCGCGGTTATTACGCTTAAATAATTTTTATTATTTCGTATTTTAGGAATCATATGAATAATGGAGAAACTCCATGAAAGGAAGATTAATGACTCATATAAATTACTTAATGGGGAATGACCCGAATAAATCCAACGAATAACTAATAATCCTGTTATAGATAAAAAGGTAGCTATCATACCTCTTTCCGATGAATTGCGTAATCCTACGATTTCGTGGACTAATAAGGTCATAAAATGAATCGTAATCACAATTGAAATAATCGAAAAAGAGATATGAGTTAATATATGTTCTAAAGTTGCAAATATCATAAAAAGGGCGGGGGTTCTCCATTATATAATTAAAATCGAGAATTAAATATATTATAGGATCCGCTGTGTCCCTTTTAGGGGATGCCGCCACTCGGACTCGAACCGAGATGCTCTAGCACTGCTTCCTAAGAACAGCGTGTCTACCAATTTCACCATGGCGGCTTATTTGAAATATTAATAAATAATAGTCAATTCATGTTGAATGGTCAAGATTCAAGGATTCAATATAGTTAGTAAACGTTAGAACCGATGAAAAAGACTTATTTAAATTAATATTTGAATGTTTACTAAGTATTGCCGTAGGGTTTAGCTTTAAGAATCAACTTTCATGTATCTAGTTTAGAATGTAAAAATGGAGTTATACCAAAACAGTCAGAACTAGATAGTTTTGTTCCAGGCCAAGGGTCGAGTTATAGAACTAAAAATAATCCTTTTTTTAGATGATTTTTTAATTTTAATTAATGTATTGAAAATTAAAAAGATTAATTTTTTCTTTTTTATAAAAAAAAATTAATCTTTATCGTAATTTTATTCGAGGCATTTTTCTAATAATTTCGATACCTTAGTATCATTAATAATACTCTTCGTAATTTATTATAAATACTATCTAGTAATTATACTTCTAATTAGGTTTTGGGCTAGGCATATAACAAAAAACTTTTTCTCTATCAATTAAATTTTCACAATTTAAAATTTAATTGATAGAGAAAAATTAGAATACTTAGTACTATACTAAGAGGTCAGTAAACATAAGAATTCTTATTTACTATATAACACGCCACAGCAGTGCAGTTAGTTCTAACTAATATTGATATTAAGGAGTTAAATACATTCACATTCAATACATTAGTTAATGTGAATCATTATATCTTAAAAATTTTTAAGTTCTTAATGGTATGTCGATTTAGATTATTCCAAAATTTTATTACTTGTTTGTTGCACAAAAAAACTTTTTGAATGCCCAGTGGAAACCGATTTAGCTAAAGAAAGAGCTTTTACTGCCGTTAAATATCCCTTCTTCTTCCAAATATTTCTACGAATACGTTTTTTTGATCGAGAAATACGTTTTTTTGGAACCGCCATTCAAAAACAAAATATTAATTTTTATTATTGTATGTGAAAGACATATATTTGGATCGTTTTTTCGTCATTATCCATACTTATCCCATGGATTATAAATACTTTGTTCAAAACATGTAAAACATATCATAATAATATAAATATAATTCTATAATAATTATATAATATATATGTAAATATGTAAAAATAAATATATACATATATACAAAATATACCAAAAAGATTATGAATTATATATACGTATCCATGTATATATACCTATGCCATATCACATATATATCTAGGGCTAAATTAAATAGATAATAATTTTTTTTTATTTTTTTTTGTTGATTTCTTTTATTATTGTCCTTTTGGTTGGTGGATTTGAAACAATTAAATTTATAACAATAAAAAAACAAATATTTTTTTATGGAACAAACATATCAATACGCATGGATAATACCCTTTCTTCCACTTCCAGTTACTATGTCAATAGGATTTGGACTTCTATTTATTCCTACAGCAACAAAAAATATTCGTCGTATGTGGGGTTTTACTAGTGTTTTACTGCTAAGTATAACTATGGCCTTTTCGGCCAGTCTGTCTATTCAGCAAATAAATGGAAGTTTTATCTATCAATATTTATGGTCTTGGACTATCAATAATGATTTTTCCTTAGAGTTTGGACACTTGATCGATCCACTTACTTCTATTATGTTAATACTAATTACTACTGTTGGAATCATGGTTCTTATTTATAGTGACAATTATATGTCTCATGATCAAGGATATTTTAGATTTTTTGCTTATATGAGTTTTTCTAATACTTCCATGTTGGGATTAGTTACTAGTTCCAATTTGATACAAATTTATATTTTTTGGGAACTCGTAGGAATGTGTTCATATTTATTAATAGGTTTTTGGTTTACACGACCAGTTGCAGCAAGTGCTTGCCAAAAAGCCTTTATAACTAATCGTGTAGGAGACTTTGGTTTATTATTAGGAATCTTAGCTTTTTATTGGATAACTGGCAGTTTAGAATTTCGGGATTTGTTCAAAATAGTTAATAACTTGATCCATAGTAATGGGGTCAATTCTACATTTGTTACTCTCTGCGCCTTTTTATTATTCGTCGGCGCAATTGCTAAATCTGCACAATTCCCTCTTCACATATGGTTACCTGATGCTATGGAGGGGCCCACCCCTATTTCGGCTCTTATACACGCTGCTACCATGGTAGCAGCGGGAATTTTTCTTGTAGCTCGGCTTCTTCCTCTTTTCAGAGTTATACCTTACATAATGAATTTCGTTTCTTTAATAGGCATAATAACAGTACTATTAGGAGCCACTTTGGCTCTCGCTCAAAGAGATATTAAAAGAAGTTTAGCCTATTCCACAATGTCTCAATTGGGTTATATTATGTTAGCTCTAGGTATAGGTTCTTATCGAGCTGCTTTATTCCATTTAATAACTCATGCCTATTCTAAAGCTTTATTGTTTTTGGGATCCGGATCCATTATTAATTCTATGGAACCTATTGTTGGATATTCACCCGATAAAAGTCAGAATATGGTTCTTATGGGCGGTTTAACAAGATATGTTCCAATTACAAGAACTACTTTCTTATTAGGTACACTTTCTCTTTGTGGTATTCCGCCTCTTGCTTGTTTTTGGTCCAAGGATGAAATTATTAATGATAGTTGGTTGTATTCACCAATTTTTGCAATAATAGCTTGTTTTACAGCGGGATTAACCGCATTTTATATGTTTCGAATGTATTTACTAACCTTTGATGGGCATTTGCGTGTTCATTTTCAAAATTATAGTAGTACTAAAAATAGTTCATTCTATTCCATATCTCTATGGGGAAAAGCAGTACCGAAAGTAGTCAATAGAAATTTACTTTTATCAACAATTAATAATACGGTCTTCTTTTTTTCAAAGGATACATATCAAATTAATGATAATATAAAAAATCGAATGCGATACTTGAGTACTTCTTTTATAAATAAATACACTTACATGTATCCTCACGAATCGGACAATACTATGCTATTTCCTCTTCTTATATTGACACTATTTACTTTGTTCATGGGATCAATAGGAATTGATTTTGATCAAGGAGTAGTAGATTTTGATATATTATCGAAATGGTTAACTCCATCGAGAAACCTTTTGAATAAAAATTCAAACTATTCTGTGAATTGGTATGAATTTTTTACAAATGCAATTTTTTCAGTAAGTATAGCTCTTTTTGGACTATTTGTAGCATCCATTTTATATGGGTCTGTTTATTCATCTTTCAAGAATTTGGACTTAATCAATTCATTTGTAAAAAGGGGTCCTAAAAGGATTATCTTGGACCAAATAAAAAAAGTGGTATACAATTGGTCATATAATCGTGGTTACATAGACATTTTTTATACTAGAGTCTTAATCATGAGTATAAGAGGATTAGCCGAACTAATTCAGTTTTTTGATAGACGTATAATTGATGGAATTATAAATGGGGTTGGGGTTGCAAGTTTCTTTATGGGAGAAGGGATCAAATATATGGGAGGTGGACGAATTTCGTCTTATCTATTCTTGTATTTATCTTATGTATTAATATTTTTATTAATCTTTTTATTTTATAATTATTTTATAATAAATTCTTAGTGACGGATACGTAAAAGATATTTTTTCTTTTCCATCACTTGGACATGTATAAAAAAAATATTGTGACATTTCATTTCGTACAGCATTTTCAAATAGATCATTTTTTATATATCTAAATGGACGATTCCATCGTTTATAATCGAAAAAAAAAGTCATAAGAGGTTTTTCAAACCGGAAATGGGCATGGGTCTTTTCTTTTTTTTCTTCTTTAAGTCTTCCCAATTCCCAATTCTCTTGATACCCATCAAGATAAGAATCTTCGTCAACAGGGCTATCCTTATAGGATGTCTCTTTAAAGTGGAATTCATCTTTTGTTTTTTCCTTTCCATTCACCCGGATCTCTTCCGTTTCATCTATTTTGTCCAGATCCTCTTTTTCTTCCGAACAAAGGGAAGGGTCTTCTTCGGTGGATCCCCCTTGTTCCTGTTTAGTCGCCTTCGTTTCGGAAGTTGTTTCTACATCGATTTCTTCCTCACTTTCTCCCTTTTCTTCTGTTTCTGAGGTTTCTTTCAGTTTCTTAGTGACAATAGGCGACGGCATTCTGCCTAAATAGTAGACACAAGTGATAAATAAGAGAATACTAAAGATTCGAGCCATATAATTTCTCAATTCTGACACAAGGTACTTATTAGATCGAATAGAATGATTTTGCCGTATCCAGACTAAGACCAATCCAACCCATTTCATGAATAAAATGTGACCAATTAACCAACCAACAAAACTACTTGTTACAAATAACATCTTATTGTTGCATCGAAACGTATAAATGTTGACTAATCTGGTTAACGTTGAGCTTGGTAAAATGAAATGGTTGAATAATTGAAAAATTAGATTATTCAGGAATACACATTGAATGCTGAGATTACGCATTGAATTTCTGGTAGTAGATCCATAATCAAAAAGGTTTTTGTGATTGTTCCAGAAGAAATGAAACAAAAGATACGGTAGAACTAGGACAGTTATTGTATGAGGTCTACCCAATGCTAGATGCAGAGGCGCATAATAGATCGATATGAACATCATGAGCTGTCCCGTAATAAAACCAGTTGTTGCTGATACCCCCTTCTCGGTTCCTTCTTCC